ACTTATAGTAAGTATAGACGGAAAGAAAATATAACAGATAAATATGGGACAAAAAATAAATCCACTCGGTTTCAGACTTGGTACAACCCACCAAAGTCATCATTCCTTTTGGTTCGCACAACCAAAAAATTTTTCTAGGGGCCTACGGGAAGATGAAAAAATAAGGAATTGTATCAAGAAATATGTACAAAAAAATAAGAGAACATCCTCGGGTTTCGAAGGAATTGCACGTATAGAAATTAAAAAAAGAATCGATTTGATCCAAGTCATAATATATATTGGATTCCCAAATTTATTAATAGAGGGTCGAACACGAGGAATAGAAGAATTACAGATGAATGTCCAAAAGGAGTTTCATTCCTTGAACCGTAGACTTAACATTGCTATCACAAGAGTTGAAAAACCTTATGGACAACCTAATATTCTTGCGGAATATATAGCTTTACAATTAAAAAGTAGAGTTTCATTTCGAAAGGCAATGAAAAAAGCTATTGAATTAACTGAACAAACGGATACAAAAGGAATTCAAGTGCAAATTGCAGGACGTATTGATGGAAAAGAAATTGCACGTGTCGAATGGATCAGAGAGGGTAGGGTCCCCCTACAAACAATTCGCGCTAAAATTGATCATTGTTCCTGTACAATTAGAACCATCTATGGATTATTAGGCATAAAAATTTGGATATTTGTAGACGAGGACTAATGGATCTTTACTCGTCTTGCCATTCTGTCCAGTGATGGAACAAAAAATTATAAAATCTTTCATTCTTTTTTCATTAAATCAAAGAAAAATGCACAATTCTAATTCTATATTCTATAAGGTTGAATAAAAATTCGATTGACCATTTAGTATAAGTAAAATTCATTGCTATGCTTAGTGTGTGACTCGTTAGTTTTTTCTTTAGAGTTTATAGTTGGGATTAAAAAAAAAGAATTGACCGACTCCCGATACTATGAACTTAGTAGCTTTATAAACTAATAACCAACTTATTGCTTCGTATTGTCGAGATTCCAAGAAACAGTAACTATATGACTGGATTGATCATATAGTTGTAGCAACTGAGATTTTTCCATAAAAAATATATAAATCTGATTCCAGGTTGTAAAGCACAAAAAAGGGAGGGGATGTGGATAAATGGAATATGATAGAAAGAAAGAAAAAAAATATCAATGATATATAATTCCAACATGTATGGTTTCTGAATCATCTCATAAAAATCAATGTGACAAAGCATCAATACGGATATAAATATAAATAATAAAGAGCCCGGGTTAATAGAAACTGAGGAGATTGATTCGGAAACTAATTTTTTTGGGGGCTCCATTGCGGAGTTCAGGCCTAACCATTAATGGAGAAGCTGTGGGAACGACAGAACCTGTGATTGTATAGGATTTTCTTGAAAATGAATCCTAATGATTCATTGGGTGGGATGGCGGAACAAACCAGGAACAAATTTATTTATTATGAAGGGTCATAGATTGACCCTACGAATAACGCAAGAAAGAGTCAATATTCGCCCGCGAAACCCTCATTTTGGGGGTTACAATATTTTAGCGTGATTCAATAGGGATAAAAATAAGAATTTGTTATCTCAAACAAAAAATGATCTATATTTATAAATATACATAAAATAAAGATATACTTCCGGCTGTATATCTTGTATATATAGCTTAATGAATAACAAATTCAATATCAATAAATCCCATTACTAAGTGTATAGTTTAGTAAATACATGTCTATCTGTAATATTTTTTAAGAATTTTAATTCGCGAGGAGCTGGATGAGAAGAAACTCTCATGTCCGGTTCTGCAGTAGAGATGGAATAAAAAAAACCATCAACTATAACCCCAAAAGAACCAGATTTCGTAAACAACATAGAGGAAGAATGAAGGGAATATCTTGTCGAGGCAATCATATTAGTTTCGGCAGATATGCTCTTCAGGCACTTGAACCTGCTTGGATCACGGCTAGACAAATAGAAGCAGGACGAAGAGCAATGACGCGATATGTGCGTCGTGGTGGAAAAATATGGATACGCATATTTCCTGACAAACCCGTTACAGTAAGACCTACAGAAACACGTATGGGTTCGGGGAAGGGATCCCCCGAGTATTGGGTATCCGTTGTTAAGCCAGGGCGAATACTTTATGAAATGGGCGGAGTTTCAGAAACCGTAGCCAGAGCTGCTATTAGAATAGCTGCGCGCAAGATGCCTATACGCACTCAATTCATTATTGCAGGATAGGAATGTAGAAAAAAAAGAAGTATTGAGGATGAAAAACGAAAGTTTATTTATTTCTGGACAGACAATATTTCTTTTTTCCCTCATCCTTTGCAGTGAAATAACAGATTCAAATAAAAATGATATGATTCAACCTCAAACCCTTTTGAATGTAGCGGATAACAGCGGAGCTCGAAAATTGATGTGTATTCGAATCATAGGGGCTGGTAATCACCGATATGCTCATATTGGTGACGTTATTGTTGCTGTAATCAAAGAAGCAGTACCAAATATGCCCCTAGAAAGATCAGAAGTCATTAGGGCTGTAATTGTACGTACATGTAAAGAACTCAAACGCGATAACGGTATGATAATACGATATGATGATAATGCCGCAGTTGTTATTGATCGAGAAGGAAATCCAAAAGGAACTCGAGTTTTTGGTGCGATCGCTCGGGAATTGAGACAGTTTAATTTTACGAAAATAGTTTCATTAGCTCCCGAGGTATTATAAATACTAGTAGATTAGACTATGATTAGGGTATCTGAAATGGATCAATTAGTCAATTGTGTCTCACGCATATACTTTAGAATAGAATAATTTGAATAATATAGAAAAAATAAAAATAAAAGAAAGAAAAACACGTTGATTATATCAAAATTAGGAGATACAAATAATTATAGTTTGTCATGGGTAAGGATACTATTGCTGATATAATAACTTCTATAAGAAATGCTGACATGGATAAAAAAGGAACGGTTCGAATAACATCTACTAATATTGCCCAAAACATTAGTAAAATACTTCTACGAGAAGGTTTTATTGAAAATGTTCGGAAACATCAGGAAGATAACAAATATTTCTTGGTTTCAACCCTGCGACATAGAAGTACTAGAAAAGGAATATATAGAACTATTTTCAAGCGTATTAGCCGACCCGGTCTACGAATCTATTCCAACTCTCAACGAATTCCTAAAATTTTAGGCGGAATGGGAATTGTAATTCTTTCTACTTCTCGAGGTATAATGACAGATCGAGAAGCTCGAATAGAAAGAATTGGGGGAGAAATTTTGTGTTATATATGGTAATCCTACCCCTCGGTATACTAATTTTACCTATACCTTCCTTCCCATTTTTTTTTTAATAGAGAGGAAAAGTGAGTTATATAACCCTTCCTCTATTAGTCGATACGTCAAGGGGTTACCTAGAATGAAAGAAGAAAAATTGATTAATGAAGGGTTAATTACCGAATCACTTCCCAACGGCATGTTCCGAGTCTGTTTAGATAATGAAGATCTAATTCTAGGTAGAGTCAAAATCGAAGTAAGTCGTTATGATTCACCCAGGGACGTCTAATTTATAGACTTCGCAACAAAGATTCGAACGATTCGGTGATTTTTTAAACATTCCTTTCGTGAGGATACAATTCGAAGTTCAAAAATAAAGAAACTCATTTTTTTGCAAGGAGTAGACTCAGAATTAAGGCAAGGATTGATAAATATGAAAATAAGGGCTTCTGTTCGTAAAATTTGTGAAAAATGTCGACTGATCCGTAGGCGTGGACGGATTATAGTGATTTGTTCCAATCCAAGACATAAACAGAGACAAGGGTAATAATAAAAAAACTTTCTAAATTAAAGAAAGAATCCGTTTTAACATGAGATAGATATCTCCGTATCTTTCTATCTATTTATGACTCCCATTTATTTATGAAATGATAAAATATGACAAAACCTATACCAAGAACCGGTTCACGTAAGAATGGACGTAGAATACCAAAAGGGGTTATTCATGTTCAAGCAAGTTTCAACAATACCATTGTAACTGTTACAGATGTCCGAGGTCGGGTGGTTTCTTGGGCCTCCGCGGGTACTTCTGGATTCAAAGGCACAAGACGAGGAACACCCTATGCTGCTCAAGCAGCAGCAACAAATGCTATTCGTACAGTTGTGGATCAGGGGATGCAACGAGCAGAAGTTATGATAAAAGGCCCAGGTCTCGGAAGAGATGCCGCATTACGGGCCATTCGTAGAAGTGGTATATTATTAAGTTTCGTACGTGATGTAACACCTATCTCACATAATGGATGTCGACCTCCTAAAAAAAGGCGTGTGTAAAAATAAGACTTAAAGGGATTTCAAGAGAAATAAATGATTCAATGATCTGATCAAATAATAATATTAGTATGGTTCGAGAGGAAGTAGCAGGATCCACTCGAACACTACAGTGGAAGTGTGTTGAATCAAGAGTAGAGAGTAAGCGTCTTTGTTATGGGCGTTTCATTCTGTCCCCGCTTATGAAAGGTCAAGCTGATACCATAGGTATTGCCATGCGAAGGGCTTTACTTGGAGAAATAGAAGGAACATGTATTATACGCGCAAAATCTGAGAAGGTACCGCATGAATATTCTACGGTAGTAGGTATTGAAGAATCAGTACATGAAATTTTCATAAATTTGAAAGAAATTGTATTGAGAAGCAATCTCTATGGAGTTAGAGACGCCTCCATTTGCGTAAGGGGTCCTAGATATGTAACCGCTCAGGATATCGTCGTGCCACCTTCTGTGGAAATAATTGACACGACACAGCATATAGCTAACCTGACAGAACCGATTGATTTGTGTATTGGATTACAAATCATGAGAGATCGTGGATATCGTATGAAACCCATAAATAACTCTCAATCTCAAGATGGAAGTTATCCTATAGATGCTGTATCCATGCCAGTTCGAAATGCAAATCATAGTATTCATTCTTATAGGAATGGGAATGAAAAACAAGAGATACTTTTTCTAGAAATATGGACGAATGGAAGTTTAACCCCTAAGGAAGCACTTTATGAAGCTTCTCGTAATTTGATTGATTTATTTATTCCTTTTTTACATGCGGAGGAAGAGTACATTAACTTCAAAGAAAATAAAAATAGGTTTACTCTACCGCCTTTTCCCTTTCAAGATATATTAACTAATCTAAAGAAAAACCAAAAAGAAATTCCATTGCAATGGATTTTTATTGACCAATTAGAATTGCCTTCCAGAACCTATAATTGTCTCAAAAGGTCCAATATACATACCTTATTGGACCTTTTGAGCAACAGTCAAGAAGACCTTATGAGAATTGAATATTTTCATATGGAAGATGTAAAACAGATATTGGACACCCTACAGAAGCGTTTCGCAATTGATTTACCTAAAAATCAAAATAAGTTTTCATCTTAAATCGATTGTATTGTTCCGTACTCGGAAGCGGGTATAATAAAATTAATGTATCTAGGGAATAGTCGCTTCCAGGTGAATCTTCCCTAGATACTTACGTCGTGATATTTCGCGGTTGAATCGCTTTTTCAATTTAAAAAAGCCCTAAAGTTAGGGATTTATCAATAGGTAATGTTGCTCCAATACCTAACCAAAGAGCTACTGCGGTACCGATCAAAAAGACTGTTGTAGCTACTGGACGACGAAATGGATTTTGGAATTTATTGACATTTTCCAAAAAGGGTACTGTCAATAATCCCGTTGGTACTGAAACCATTAAAAGAACACCCAATAACTTATTTGGTACTGTGCGGAGTATTTGAAATACGGGAAAGAAGTACCATTCAGGTAATATTTCTAAAGGAGTTGCAAATGGATCCGCGGGTTCACCAATCATTGATGGTTCTAGAACCGCTAAGCCTACGTTACAGGCAATAGTACCTAGAATTACTACTGGAAAAATATATAAAAGATCATTAGGCCATGCGGGTTCTCCATAATAATTATGCCCCATACCTTTAGCCAATTTAGCTCTTAATACAGGATCATTCAAGTCAGGTTTCTTTGTTATTGGGATAGGTGAATTCTTATTCTTATGGATCCATCCCCCGAAAGAATCGGACATGATAATTTTTCATCATCCGGCTCGAGCAAGAATCAAAGGAATGACAGAAATACATCCAAATAAAATCTATATATATATTTCATACATATCCCCGCATATATTATATAATAACTCTATGTAAGAAAAGATTTACTAGAAAAAAAATTTCCGAAGTTACAACTATTCATTGCAAAAAATTAAGTTCTTATATAAATGCTCAATATCCAAGTGGGCTTACAAATTTGATCATGAGCAAGTGCTTTTTGGATTGTCTCATGTCTTTTGGTTGGTCTTTATTCCCATAAAATTTGTATTTTATTACATACAAACAAAGTATTTACTTGTTACTAATAAAGTTCTGGCCTACGTTCTTCCTTAGATCGCCTATTTTACTCCGATAGTATCATAGATCCGGATCGATGCAGAGGAAATGAATGCATTTCCATACTATAACTAAAATAAATAAGTAAGTAGAATAGATAGAAGGATCGTGCCACATCGAGTATTCTACGGGATCTTACGGAGCCTCTTCATGCATGAGACATGATTCAGGGATGATCATAGAAAAATTCTCCTCAAGCGAACCGGCCTATCCCTGCTATGTATGGGTACTTACATAGTGGTTGGATGCGGAGACACGTTTGGTTGTGAATTTCAACGTGGCAGATAAGATCCTATATCTGCACAGCCCAATCAATAGTTCAAGTCACACACTCCCATAATCCATCTTCTCTTCGGAGAATCCACTTCAACTATTCGTATCAAGTAGGAATACAATACTTTAGAGTTGAAGAGAAGTATCCAAATAACATGTCTTATTTTTTCAATAATCCATATTTGTAGCAATGAAATAGAAGGTTATTGTGCCTCCTCTCCTACAAATGATATAGGATCAATTACAAATATCTATGGTCTATTTTTCTATAAAGGGCCTGAAATACCCTGCTTACGTATCATTAGGAAGTGCATTAACATAAATACGGCAGTAAGAAGAGGCAATACAAAAGTGTGTAAACTATAAAAACGGGTCAAAGTGGATTGGCCCACACTAGCACTTCCGCGTAATAACTCTACCAAAGGTGACCCTATTACAGGAATTGCTTCAGGTACGCCTGTCACAATTTTGACTGCCCAATAACCAATTTGGTCCCAGGGTAAGGAATAACCGGTTACACCAAAAGATGCAGTCAATACGGCCAGAATTACACCTGTCACCCAAGTTAATTCTCGGGGTTTTTTAAAACCACCCGTGAGATATACACGAAATACGTGCAGGATCATCATTAGAACCATCATACTTGCCGACCATCGATGAACTGATCGAATTAACCAACCAAAGTTGGCCTCAGTCATTATGTATTGAACTGAGGAAAAAGCCTCTGTAACGGTTGGACGATAGTAAAAAGTCATAGCAAAACCTGTAGCTACTTGTACTAAAAAACAAGTAAGTGTAATCCCCCCTAGACAATAAAATATGTTAACATGAGGGGGAACATATTTACTAGTTATATCATCGGCAATCGCCTGAATCTCGAGACGTTCCTCGAACCAATCATATACTTTATTGAGATAGGTAACCCAAGGAAGGGACTCCCCCTCTGAGAACCGTATATGAGAATTTCATCTCGTACGGCTCAAGCAGAAACACAAAAATACAGGGTTTAACGGATATGTAATAGAACGTTCAAAACTTCGAAGATACGAAATAAAAAAGATCCGGAATCTCTTCTTTGTGATGATGATAATGCCAAAAATATCAAGTTGGCTCCCCTGTATTTCTTTTATTTATGTTCATTATGTTAATTGTTATAGGCCTCTTGAATCTTCTATTTCCTATTTATTTTTTATTTGTTATTTTTTTTTTTCGTAATGTGGATCTTTTTTTACTATATTATTGATAGGAATTCTCTTGTTGAGGCCCTATGAATCAATTGAAACCTAAGATTCATACTAGAACCACGATGATTTATTTAATAAAGCCAAAACTAAACGCAAAGGTTCTCTGAGTAAAAACCATTGGATCATCACCTATTCAATAAATGGATGTAATGACTCAACAAAATCTAGGGAAATGGGTGTCCTTCTATCAAAATGAGTCTGAAGGAAGAAAAATCATTTGATTTAGAAAATGCCTATTTTTTTTTTTTTTTGAGTCCGGTCGCGAGGTCTGACTGAGTAGTGGGTATGAATCATAGTTCAAATATTTCTTTTCTTAATCTATTCCATATAGATTATATTCTGTGCTCCAGATACTAGAATAAATATCCGACGAGGTAGAATCATCTTGATAGAGATGACAGACCATTCTCTGTATTATCAATAGGATCAATTCTAACAAGTCACACACTCATATTCCGGAAATACCGAAAGAAAGAAATTCCACGATCGAACTACCAGAATGGTCTAAAAACCCGAGTCTTAAGTAATTTTTTTTTTTTAGAACTTTATAGGTTCTAGTTCCTACGAACCTAATTCATTAAAATTCCATCCAGTAAAACGGAAGAATTATAAATTTCCAAAATAATAGATAGGAATATTGCAAATAGAGCCATTGTGACCCCCATAAGTGGTGTAGTCCCCCAGCCCGGAGCTACTTTACCATATTCTGAATTCAATGGTTTCAACAAACTCCCTGCATTAGTTCGTCTTGGAGCAGATCTAGAACTACCCTCAACGGTTTGTGTAGCCATACCCTAAATCCTATTTAGTTTTTGCTTAAGATCTGTTGACTTTGTATACCATTTCGTTGTAGTTGTAAATAAACGATCTTATCGTAGATCAATTGTGATCTTAAAATTATCTCGAAATGGAAACAGCAACTCTAGTCGCCATCTTCATATCTGGTTTACTTGTAAGCTTTACTGGGTACGCTTTATATACCGCTTTTGGGCAACCCTCTCAACAATTAAGAGATCCATTCGAAGAACATGGAGACTAGTTGAAGTAATGAGCCTCCCAATATGGGAGGCTCATTACTTCAATTGATATAATGAAAAATCATTTCATTTTTTAGTCGGAACCTTAGGCGGTTCTCGAAAAAAGATAGCGAAAAAAATGATCCCTAAAGTCGAGACTAAAAGGAATGTATAAACCAATGCTTCCATAGATTCGATCGTGGTTTACAAGTATAGCTTCCGCACCTATTTATTTGGGATCATTTAACATATAAAAAAAGAATCAACGAAAAGGTCGTGATTAAAGCCAATATTTTTCCGATAACTATGTAAAAAAAAAAATAGAGGCCCAAGATATTGGAGTAGTCTTGTATTAGACTACTTGTCTCCTTGTAGTTGGATCCCCAAGTTTTTGGAATGCCCCAAATTCCACTTGAGCATCCAAATCTGGATCAATACCAGCAAAAACATCTCTGAACAAGGTTCTAGCGCCATGCCAAATGTGTCCGAAAAAGAAGAGCAAAGCAAACGTAGCGTGCCCAAAAGTGAACCAACCCCTCGGACTGCTACGAAAAACACCATCGGATTTCAAAGTAGCCCGGTCTAATTCAAAAATTTCGCCTAATTGGGCACGTCTAGCATATTTTTTCACAGTAGCAGGATCACTATAACTGACTCCATTGAGTTCTCCACCATAGAACTCAACAGTTACACCTACTTGTTCGACACTATACTTTGATTCTGCCCTTCTAAAAGGAACATCAGCTCTCACAATCCCGTCTCCATCTACCAAAACTACCGGGAATGTTTCGAAAAAAGTAGGCATACGACGTACAAAAAGCTCGCGACCTTCTTTATCTCTAAAGATAGGGTGTCCTAACCATCCAACAGCTATTCCATCCCCGTTGTCCATTGAGCCTGCTCTGAATAATCCCCCCTTTGCCGGATTATTACCAATGTAATCATAAAAAGCTAATTTTTCGGGAATTTTAGACCAAGCTTCCGATAAACTAAGATTTCCGGCTAGTCCAGCCCCAACTCTTCGATATATTTCTTGCTGAAAGTATCCATGATCCCACTGATAACGAGTGGGACCAAATAATTCGATGGGGGTAGTTGCTGAGCCATACCACATAGTTCCAGCAACTACGAAAGCTGCAAAAAAAACAGCAGCAATACTACTGGAAAGTACTGTTTCAATATTGCCCATACGCAATCCTTTGTATAGACGTTGGGGCGGACGGACACTAAGATGGAATAGGCCCGCTAATATGCCCAATGTACCCGCTGCAATATGATGAGAGGCTATTCCTCCCGGAACAAAAGGATCAAAACCCTCCGCACCCCACGTTGGATTTACAGATTGTACTTTTCCGGTTAGCCCATAAGGATCGGACACCCATATTCCAGGGCCATACAAGCCTGTTACATGAAATGCGCCAAAAGCGAAGCAAGCCAACCCTGAGAGAAATAAATGAATTCCAAAGATCTTGGGCAAATCCAAAGAAGGTTTTCCCGTACGTTCATCAGAAAATATTTCTAGATCCCAATACACCCAATGCCAGATAGCTGCCAAGAAGCACAAGCCAGAAAACAGAATATGTGCCCCCGCCACACCTTCATAGCTCCAAATACCCGGATTCGTTATAGTTCCTCCTGAAATAGTCCAACCACCCCATGAATTTGTTATTCCTAAACGAGTCATGAAGGGTATAACGAACATACCTTGTCTCCACATTGGATCGAGAACGGGGTCAGAGGGATCAAAAACCGCTAATTCATATAGAGCCATAGAACCGGCCCAGCCAGAAACTAGAGCTGTATGCATTATATGGACAGCAAGCAATCGACCGGGATCATTCAATACAACAGTATGAACACGATACCAAGGCAAACCCATGGAAATACCCCATAAATAGACATTATGTAACTTTATCGCATTGGAAAAGAGTATAATCTTTTCAGTATATTCTATATGAGAAAGAGTTAATATTTATTCCGTTCCATTGAAAATAATAGAACATTTCTGTTCGTAAGAACAAAGAGAAACAGATTTATTCTATACCCGATAAGTACCAATACGCAATGGGGATTGATCCCATTTTTGGAAACGAATGCATAGATACTTGTTTATCATTCACATGATCGACCCATTCGATCAAATTTGTTCTTTATTCATTCTGTCTTCTTCTATAGAACCTTAAAATCTATGTATAAAAAAGAATAAACAGAAAAAAAATAATGAAGACAATAAACCTGTTGTTACGTTTCTATATTAAAGTGAAGTATAGTACTTCCATTTTTCTTGAATTTGATGCCCATTGGTGTTCCAAAAGTACCTTTTCGGAGTCCTGGAGAGGAAGATGCGATTTGGGTTGACGTATAGTGCGACTTGTCAGACATATTTGGTCATATGGGATTTACCCTTTTTCTCCCCCAATCGAGATATCCTCTGTTTCACCCAATAAATATTGATTGAACCATCAATCATTCGGAGCGTGAAGTGCAATTCGATCAATTTATATTGGGGATCAATATTTTCAATTAGAGAAGAATTTATGGTTGACTTGGACTGATAAAAAAGTATCCAGGCTCCGCTCAGAAAATACCAAATGGGTAATATATGTACGATTGCTGCTTGTATCATAAACATTCCTTATGTTTACTATAGGAATGATCTCAAACTAACTGCCAATCAACGGAATAATAGTATTATGAATACATCGAATAGTTGGTAGAAAAGCACGAAACTAAAAAAAAGAAGTCATAGCAAAAAGAAGTGGTACTGAGATCATTTGTCCTATATGTGCAAATAGAATTATGACGGATCTTTACCCGGAGTAGAACATGAACCTAAAAGAATTGAAAGGTCCCATCCAGGAACAAGAAAATGACATCGTGATTTTAATCTCGATGAAACAATACATCAATGGGGGTTAGTTCAATAAGTTCAGTAATTTTTTTTTTAGTAAAAGGAGCCTCATTTTTTTATGGAAAAGCCCCTCATTAGAAAAACAAAAACCTGTTACAAAAAAAATAAATAAGGCTGGAATCGTCACATTGATTCTTTTTTAGAAAATTTTTTTTGAACCGTATGCATCCAAAGGTGCACGTACGGTTACTAAAGGATACAATTTTGTCCTAATCAACCGACTTTATCGAGAAAGATTACTTTTTTTAGGACAAGAAGTTGATAGCGAGATATCGAATCAACTGGTTGGTCTCATGGTATATCTCAGTATAGAAGATAATACTAGGGATCTTTATTTGTTTATAAACTCTCCCGGTGGATGGGTAATACCAGGAATAGGCATTTATGATACTATGCAATTTGTGCCACCCGATGTACATACAATATGCATGGGATTAGCGGCTTCAATGGGATCTTTCATTCTGGTTGGTGGAGAAATTACCAAACGTCTAGCATTCCCTCACGCTTGGCGCCAATGGGTTTTTATTTGGAAAAAAACTATGCCTTCGCCATATTGAATGTGACTAATCGAATATGAATAATAAGTAATAATAGCATGGCACTTTGAGTTCGATATGAACAAACCATTATTGTTTTTTTCATAACATGAGATTTTTTATCGAGATAGTAGTATGAAACAAAGGTTATTTCCGATTTGATCTTATGTGTCGGGAGTACATTTCAGCGTCACAAACCCTTTTTCTTCCACACCAGAACAGAAACCTTATTTCTTATATTTATGAAAGAAAAAGTAAAAAAAAAAATCCCTTTTTCCCTATTTCATCCTATCAGAAAGAAACTTTGGGATTGCTAAATCACGGACGAAATAAATATATAAAGCAACAGAACCATCATAGTATTTTTTTTTACTCTTACAAAAAGAAGGACGGTAAGTGGATTATTCACTGATCTAGATCGTATAGATTATATTTCTTTCTTCGCTGGAGGGGGGATAGGATAGGGGGAGTAAATTCCATTGCGGAGCCGTATGCAATGCACAAAATATGCCTGTACGGTTGTTCAAATTCTATTTTTTTTTTATCCCTTTACTTTAGTCCGCCCAATCATGCGAGATAGAAGAACCATTAATGATGTTATATCAATATCATCAGGGTTATGATTCACCAACCTGCTAGTTCTTTTTATGAGGCACAAGCAGGCGAATTCATCCTGGAAGCAGAAGAACTACTGAAACTTCGCGAAACCCTCACAAAGGTTTATGTACAAAGAACGGGCAACCCCTTGTGGGTTGTATCTGAAGACATGGAAAGGGATGTTTTTATGTCAGCAACAGAAGCCCAAGCTTATGGCATTGTTGATCTTGTAGCAGTTGAAAATACGGAGGATTTCGTGTAAATCAACAATGCCATTTCAACCCAGAATTGGAATTTTGAACGATTTGATTTGATATTGAATAGAAATAATTCATAATCATCAATCTTAAATCAGGTTAAGATTGATATAAACCAACCCATTCTACAATTTGATATATACAACATGCCAACTATTAAACAACTTATTAGAAACACAAGACAGCCAATAAGAAATGTCACGAAATCTCCCGCTCTTCGAGGATGTCCTCAGCGTCGAGGAACATGTACTAGGGTGTATGTGCGACTCGTTCAGATCATGAACTCGAGAACAAATGAGACAATTTTCGAGTATCAATATCAATGATTAGTACCAATGAATAGGATAGATAGAAGGCCATTTACTATCTAGAAATGAAGATCTATCATATACCATATTGTTGTGTATTGCATATGGAATTTATGGTTTCCATTGGTGCAAATCCAATCACCTCAATTTGAGATGAGAATAAACCCCCCATTGGTAGCAAATGGTTATCCATTAAGCGGAGGAAATAGCATTCTAAAAAGCAAAAGGGTTATGCTCCTATTCTTGAAAGAACGGACTAACAGGGTCAGCTACCTAGCTAACTTTCATAATTAAATACCGTCACTGTATGGATAGTTCTTATTGTGAAAGGCCTATTACTGTATAATTGATGGGTAGAGCCAAAGAGTGTGAACTATACAAGTTAACAATACCGTTTGATTAAACGAGAGAAGAGGCTCCGGTGCATAGAGAGGACCTCACCGTTTAGGAAGTAACCATAGAAACGATGAAACCCGCTTTTTTATTTATTTCGTATCGGTAGAATTTCTTATTTCCAGGTGAACAAAATTCCTGGAAAGAATACAAAATAGTGGTTGGGAAGGTCATAGTAGCAAAAGCCATTGGAATTGTTTTTTTTATATTGGGATAATCCGTTTTGTTATTAATCAACTGAGAGAGGGGAAAAGAATGACTGAAAGAAGATAAATCAATTAGTTATTCATTAAGGTTTAATTTGATTCAATGACCAGAGTTAGACGAGGATATACAGCTCGTAGGCGTCGAACAAAAATTCGTTTATTTGCATCAACCTTTAGAGGGGCTCATTCAAGACTTACTCGAACGACTATTCAACAAAAAATAAGAGCTTTGGTTTCTTCTTATCGAGATAGAGGCAGGCAAAAAAGAAATTTTCGTTGTTTGTGGATTACTCGTATAAATGCAGTAACTCGCGAGAATAAGGTATTCCATAGTTATAGTCGATTAATCCACAATCTATACAAGAAGCAATTGCTTATTAATCGTAAAATACTTGCACAAATAGCTATATCAAATAAGAATTGTCTTTACCTGATTTCCAATAAGATCATCAAATAACAAATAAAGTAATGAAGTAATATAAAGGAATGATTGAAACAAAATTCCCCGGAGAATTAACTCCGGGAAAGATAGAATAAAAATAAATTAAGATCGAATTAAGATAAGTAGTAGGAATGAACGAACATGTTTTAATAATAAAACAAAAAATTTATTTCCCCATTTTTTATTTCTTCTAACACAACAATAAACTCTGGATTCTAGGCTTTTTCGAACAAAAAAATCAATCCGAACTTGAGTTCCGATTGGAGTTTTGACCCAATCCAGGAATATGCCTATTTATTTCTGATTCTAGGGCCTGTAGTTCTAGGGATCGACTCGGCTCTCTCAAATTGTTTCTCATTATTAAGAAAGGGTAACAAAGATAAAATACGAGCTTGTTTTATAGCAATAGTAATTAATCGTTGTTGTTTCAAGGTTAATCTATTCACCCGTCTAGATAATATTTTTCCTTGTTCACTAATAAATCGACTAATTAAACTCATGTTTCTATAATCAATTCGATCCCCCGATCCAATTGGGGGCAAACGCCGACGAAAAGAGAGCTTGGACTTACGAAAGGGTTGCTTGGATTTATCCATGGTTTATTCCTTTTTTTTATTTATTCATTTCAGATCCGGACAAAATAGGGTTGGTTTTATTTGTATTCTATATGTGAAATTTTTCCTCTTTCCACTACTTGGAATTGGAATGGAAAGGTCGAACGTGCGCTCCGTTCGATCTATTTCTTTATTTCCCCGTGAATCCTATGCTTGTGACAATATCGACAAAATTTTCTCAACTCTAATCGACTGGGTGTATTGTGTCGATTCTTTTGAGTAATATATCTAGAAATACCCGACGATTCTTTATTGACACCATTTCGGACACAATTAGTACATTCCAAAATAACTCTGATTCTGACATCCTTACTCTTGGCCATGAACCCCCTTTGGATTTTGGATCGACTTAACTAATCCATTTTCGATCCGAAAAAAAAATGAATATAAGTTACTAACTAGAAATTTCATTTCTCAAAATTTCGTTGTAATTAATATTAATAGAGAAATATAATAATTAAGTAATACAAGTTTTTTTCGAACTATCAATTATTCCTATGCTAATCCCCTTATTTCGTTTAAATATCTTATTTTTATGCTATGATTTTACCTAGACTGGACCCACATTTCCAGTTCTGTTCTCCAAAATTCGATCTTGGATACGCTGGATTTTTGTTGAGGTTCAATACATTTTGAAATTTATCTTTCCTTCCTAAACTAAAGAAAATAACTGAAAAAGGGGGGTGACGAAATCTATTTTCGTCACGTACGTCGCATATAATTATATCTCTCATTTTTTTTCTTCGCATATCATATCAATAACTAGATTAGAATTAAAAAAAGGGGAATGACAAGGCATCTGGGAATAAACGATTAATCTCTATCAACAGACCCGCTAAAGATCCAAACCATAGAGTAGTTAGCACGGGTGCTGTGGAGAGATATGTTTTTAGATATTGCATTATTTAAAATACTCCTTTTTTATTGTTTATTGTAAGACATATACATATATTATATAGTCAGATACTTTAGTTTATTATATAGTCAGATACTGTAGTTCAAGATCGTTTTTATTTATTTTTACGCATAATTCCTAACGAAAATGGATATGTCCAATGAATCTGTAGATGAGATTTTATTTTTTCTAAAAAACAAAAAGAAGGCCCCTTCTTCCTGAACATTATCGATTAATATTCATTCTTTTTGTTTTTTATTTTATACATTAGGTTTCAGATGTATATAATATTTATTATTATGAAACATAAAAAAAAAGAAGAAATGGCAATAAAATTGTATATAGATGGAAGATAAAATAATAATGTGCAAAACAAGACATATATTTTTTACAATGTCATTGTAAAAAATAAATTTAAAAAGGGATGTAGCGCAGCTTGGTAGCGCGTTTGTTTTGGGTACAAAATGTCACGGGTTCAAATCCTGTCATCCCTACCTATTATTTCTCCCATGGGAAATAATGAGGGATTAATTGAGATCGATGAAAATTGGACATAATTTATCATTTTTACATACTATATGTATGATGTATGCAAGCTATTTTATGGGTACAAAAAATTCCTTTTCCTTACAGTCGTATCTCCTATCATAAGAAAGCGCTCTTAGTTCAGTTCGGTAGAACGCGGGTCTCCAAAACCCGATGTCGTAGGTTCAAATCCTACAGAGCGTGATTCTATTTATGTTATGTCGAATCACATACAATCAATAAAAAAACTTAATAAAGTTCAATTGCAACTTTAATTTGACCTCCTGCAAGGAGGAGGGGGTCAATCAAAAAATGGTTATTGAATCATAGGTCCAATTGATCGCCGCGTCTGTATTGTAAATATGCAGTTACAAATAATCCTGCTAAAGTAATAGGAATTAGACCTAAAACGATTCCAAATAGAAAAACTTCAATCATTTTGATTTGTTTGAGAAAATAAAAAAGAGGGTAAGATCTATCCCTAAATATTAATCTGAATTATCCGCGAATCTCAATGACCCAGAATTGGCAATTCCCGCGACCGCGGGAAGGAACTATAAACTACCCGAAATTTAAGAAATTTTTTTTATGGTTATGAATTGTGCATTCAATTCATTTCAAATAAGTCGTATCTTGTTCAAACCAATCAATAGAACGGGGACTATAGTTGAAGCGGCCAGTAGAAAACCAAAATAACTAGTTATAGTAGGCATGAAAGAATTAAATGAAATATGTTCTTTTGCTACATATGTTGATAAAACATTTACCTAAATCAGTTTAGTTCCAATTAAAGTTCTTGATTCATCAGTCATTACATTATA